TTTTCCATCCTATTCTATTTATATCTATTTATATAATATTGTATTTGGACTATTCGAATCCTATTCCGCTTGATTCTATTTGATTCTATTGAAATCCGAGTAATCAATAGAACTTCTTTATTTCTTTATATAGGACTTTATTTCTTTATATAGGATAGGATAAAGAAGTTCTATTGATTACTCGGCCAACTAGTTATGCCATCTCATTGATAGCCTCTACCCGTGTCCTAGCTCGTCTGAGAGCAAGATTTGCCTCAATTGTTTGCCTCTTTCCTTCAGCTTTCCGCAAGTTAGCTTCTGCTATTTCAAGGGTTTTCCGAGCTTCTTGTGGATCAATATCACTACTTTTTTCCGCATCATTTACTAAAACAGTGATCGCATTATTTCCTATTCTAGCAAAACCACCCATCAAAGCCATCGTTAACCATTGGTCATTTAAGCGTATTCTCAATAGACCTATATCTATTGCTGTGGCAATAGGCGCGTGATTTGGTAATATGCCAATTTGTCCACTATTGGTAGATAAAACGATTTCTTTCACTTCTGAATCCCAAACAATTCGATTGGGGGTTAGTACACAAAGATTTAAGGTCATTTCTTCAATTTGTTCTCCATTTCTAAAGTCGTAGCCTTCACAGTAGCCTCATCAATGTTACCTACCAAATAAAAGGCCTGCTCAGGAAGACCATCTAATTCCCCGGAAAGGATCAATTTAAACCCTCTAATAGTTTCTGCTAGACCGACATATTTCCCCGGAGAACCCGTAAATACCTCTGCTACGAAAAAGGGTTGTGATAAGAAACGCTCTATTTTTCGTGCCCTTGCTACGGTTAAGCGGTCCTCTTCGGACAATTCGTCCAACCCCAGGATAGCTATAATGTCCTGAAGTTCTTTGTAACGTTGTAAAGTTTGCTTCACTCTTTGCGCAGTTTCATAATGTTCCTCACCAACAATGCGGGGTTGAAGCATAGTTGACGTTGAATCTAAAGGATCTACTGCTGGGTAGATACCCTTGGCAGCTAGTCCTCGTGATAATACAGTAGTCGCGTCTAAATGCGCAAATGTCGTGGCCGGAGCAGGGTCAGTCAAATCGTCTGCCGGTACATAAACAGCTTGAATAGAAGTTATGGACCCTTTTTTGGTAGAAGTAATTCTTTCTTGTAAAGAACCCATTTCAGTACTAAGGGTGGGTTGATAGCCCACAGCGGAGGGCATTCTACCTAATAAGGCGGATACTTCAGATCCCGCTTGGACGAAACGGAAGATATTGTCGATAAAAAGAAGGACGTCTTGTTCATTAACATCTCGAAAATATTCGGCCATAGTTAGAGCGGTCAAACCAACTCGCATACGAGCTCCCGGCGGTTCATTCATCTGGCCATAGACTAGAGCCACTTTTGATTCCGCAATATTTTGTTCATTAATTACTCCAGATTCTTTCATTTCCATGTAAAGGTCATTTCCTTCACGAGTACGTTCACCCACTCCGCCAAATACGGATACACCTCCATGAGCTTTGGCAATGTTGTTGATCAATTCCATAATGAGTACTGTTTTACCCACTCCAGCCCCCCCGAATAGCCCTATTTTTCCTCCACGGCGATAAGGAGCTAAAAGGTCTACTACTTTAATTCCTGTTTCAAAAATAGATAATTTTGTGTCTAACTGTATAAAGGCGGGTGCTGATCTATGAATAGGAGATGTTGTACGAGTATCTACAGGACCTAAATTATCAACGGGTTCACCAAGTACGTTAAAAATTCGTCCTAGAGTAGCTCCACCAACTGGAACATTTAGAGGAACTCCCGTGTCAATCACTTCCATTCCTCTTGTTAGACCATCTGTAGCACTCATAGCTACAGCCCGAACTTGGTTATTCCCTAATAATTGCTGTACTTCACAAACAACATTAATTTGCTGACCGGCAGTATCTCGGCCCTTCACCACTAGAGCGTTGTAAATATTAGGCATCTTGCCGGGGGAAAAAGCTACATCCAGTACTGGACCAATAATTTGAGCGATACGTCCGAGGTTTTTTCTTTCAAGCGTGGAAACTTCCAGGCCAGAAGTAGTAGGATTTATTTTCATAAAAAATATATATATATATGTTATATGTCGAATTTTTTTTTTCGACAATTATCGAGTCCAAAATCCAAAATAAAAGTTCGACAGCAAGTTGATCGGTTAATTCAAAAAGAAATGGGAGTTGCCACTCGATTTCGTTGTTATTGTTACTCTTCAGTCGAATCCAAATTCAAAAGTCAAAAGGATTAATAAAACTGTTGAGGAACTCTTTCAGTTATTATTATATACAATACGCCCATACCGTCTATGGAATTCGAACCTGAACTCTATTTACTATTTTATTTATTACCTAGCCGACCCTTTTTTTTTCTTAGTTCAGCATATCGATTTATGCTTAGCTTTTTTCATAAAGAATTTAGGACTTTTGCTATTTGTACATCTAGGATTTACATATATATCATATATCACTGTCAAG